CGATAGAGTGAACTAAAAAGTTCTCCATCATGAGCTTTGTACCGCGCATAATCACTTACTTAGACGGGCTACAGAAAGTCATATAATGTATGAAGAAATGGAAAAAGATATGGGGTGGGGGGGGGGGGTGAGGGTATCCGATTCTCTATTGTAGGGGGGATATCAGAGAATCAGCAACCCCCCCCCCGGTAAAGGAAAAACAAGGACACGGGGGGTATTCTCTAGTGTATCTCTAGTGTAGGGGATGCCAGAGAATCAACAACCCCCCCCCCCCGACATTCGAGGAGGGGGTCGCTAGACCGGCCCCCCCCCCCGACATTCGAGGAGGGGGTCGCTAGACCGGTACCCCCATCCTCTTAGTTTTTTGGGCATTTCAACTAACTAATGTAACCTTTTGGAATATGTATGAAGTATTAAAAATCTATTCATTTTGCATGAGAGGAGACACAATATGAAAAAAAAAAAAAGAAAACATAATGAAATTCTTTATTTTAAAAACTATCTATCCATCTATCTAAAAAATAGATGGGGTATATTGCGCGATAACTAAATAAATAACTTACGTATGTGTCATGATCTCGACTATTAATGAATATGTACATCAATCCATATTGGTTAATTTCTAGAATGGATACTCGTCAAAAAATTAATCATGTGCCAGGAACCAGATTTGAACTGGTGACACGAGGATTTTCAGTCCTCTGCTCTACCAGCTGAGCTATCCCGACCATTCCCCCTTCTGGCGCAACATCTACTCATTTTAATAGAGAACTCGGGTCTATGTCAATTAAAAGGACGAAAGGTCTTACAAAGGCTTATCTAGGTGCCGTAATTTCTTTGGTCTTCAAAAAGAAGGACTTTGTTTCCTTTGTCTCTAAGTTTATTTAAGGTTTAGTACGCGTAATGATATTGATTGTGAATCACTCAAATGATTATTCCTTGCTCAAAGATATTCATTTGTACGTATATCACAAGACTTGTGATAGGGGAAAAGCATTTCCGTCCGGAGCCTTTAGCCCTTTTGAAATTGAAAACAAAAAAATGAGGAGCATAGCCACCTTCAAACTGTTAATAAAAAAAGGATAACTAGTTAGGGAGTGAAATAAGCTCTTGGGGATAGAGGGACTTGAACCCTCACGATTTTTAAAGTCGACGGATTTTCCTCTTACTATAAATTTCATTGTTGTCAGTATTGACATGTAGAACGGGACTCTATCTTCATTCTCGTCCGATTAATCAGTTCTTCAAAAGATCTATCAGACTATGGAGTAAATGAATATTTGATTCTTTTTTCAACTTGGAATCGATTCATAACCCAACAATTCTTCCTTTTTTTAATATAAATTTTTTCATTTCATATTCTAAAATTTTTATTTAGATAGAATTATCTATTTTATAATATATATTTCATATTCATATTATATAAAATATAATTCAGATTATCAGATTATATATATATAAATACAGATTACGGATTCGGGTTGTCATTAATCATTTGATATAGTTCACTACGTATATGCTTTACCCTTTTTTTTATTGAAGTTTTGACGGAAGAATTTTTATAAGAACACAACACAGTCAACCCCATTTGTTAGAACAACTTCCTTTGAGTCTCTGCACCTTTCCTTTTTTTTTTTGAAAAAAGGAGTTGGCTCAGGATTGCCCCATTTTTATTAATTCCGGGGTTTCTCTGAATTTGAAAGTTTTCACTTAGTAGGTTTCCATACTAAGGCTCAAGCCAATTAAGTCCGTAGCGTCTACCGATTTCGCCATATCCCCCTTTCTTTTTTTTTTAATTAGGATCTCAGTGGAATGTCTTTCCCCCCTCTTTTTTATTCTTTTATGTCGGAACCGTCGAATTCATTAGATTTGATACGGATTACTATACCGATTACTAGATCGAAAGGTGTTTCCTCCTTTTTTCTTTTTTGTCTAACTTCTTTCATCTCTATCGAAAGCCTATATTTTATTTTTGATTTGGTCTAATTAGAAATGATTCTATCATTTCTGTAGCTGCAATTCAATATGGATGGATATATACCATATATATCTTCTTATCCTTTTATTTTCCCATGCAATTTTTAATACTCAAGGGTTCGATTCTTTGTTTTTCATCTTAGTCTCTGAATGAAAGCAAAAGAATATCTTCTATCTTATTATGTTATTATGATCTATCTGGATTTCATCTTTATCGATTCTAAATTCTTATAATTCGAATTTTTTTTAATGAATTTTTTTATTCTTATCCTTTCCTTCCTTTTTTTAGGTTTTTTTCTTAGGGCAGACCTATATACTATAACAAAAAACAAAAATGAAAATAAATATCCATTTATATTAATAATATAATTATTTTCAATTTTGATTTGAAATGAATTTGAAAATTCATAGACTCACTAAACTAAATAGAAATAAAATTTCATATAATTTCTAAATAGAACGAAATAGAATTTAAATAGAATTTAATTATTCTAGACAAAAATAAAAAATATATAGAAATGAAAGAAATAAAAAAAACGAAATTCAATATTTATTTGATTTGAAATAAAATTTTTTTTTATTATAAAAGAATAAAAATGAATAGTTAATAATATTTAATAGCTAAGCCTAGACTAAGGTATAGTTTATCGAATTCCTATGTATGTAGAATTTCTGTGAGCCCGCTTAGCTCAGAGGTTAGAGCATCGCATTTGTAATGCGATGGTCATCGGTTCGACTCCGATAGCCGGCTTTTCTCTATTTTTTTTTTTTTTGTTCGATTTATTTTACATGATGAATAATTTTTTGAAATCAAAGAACAAACAATAAGGTCCCCTTTCTTTTCTTATTCATATGAATAAAAGGAAAAGAAAGAGTCTTTTTCCTGATTTGGTGTGCGGAGATTTAACCCTCTCTTTTACTTTTATTTTACTTACATATTTTAAAATAAAAATAAAAAATTAAATATATAATAAAAAGCGTATAGGATATTTATACAATAATAATTCATTTCATTATTTATTATTTATTGTAATACAATACTTCAGGGGATTTCGCTTCATTTATCATTTAGTTCAGTTTTAATTTCGATTTCTTTTGTAAAATGAAATATAAAAAAAGAAAATAAATAAAGAAAAAAGAAAGGAGTCTTTATGTCGCGTTACCGAGGGCCTCGTTTCAAAAAAATACGCCGTCTAGGGGCTTTGCCTGGATTAACTAATAAAAGGCCTAGAGACGAAACTCATCTTAGAAACCGATCACGTTCCGGGAAAAGATCTCAATATCGTATTCGTCTAGAAGAAAAACAAAAATTGCGTTTTCATTATGGTATTACAGAACGACAATTACTTAAATACGTGCGTATCGCTAGAAAATCCAAAGGGTCAACAGGTCAGGTTTTACTACAATTACTTGAAATGCGTTTGGATAACATCCTTTTTAGGTTGGGTATGGCTCCGACTATTCCGGCAGCCCGCCAATTAGTTAACCATAGACATATTTTAGTTAATGGTCGTATAGTAGATATACCAAGTTATCGTTGCAAACCCCAAGATACTATTATGGCGAGGGATGAACAAAAATCCGGAACTCTAATTAAAAATTATCTTGATTCATCCCCCCGTAAGGAATTGCCCAAACATTTGACCCTTCACCCATTCCCATATAAAGGATTAGTCAATCAAATAATAGATAGTAAGTGGGTCGGTTTAAAAATAAATGAATTGCTAGTGGTAGAATATTATTCCCGTCAGACTTAACCCTAAATAAAATACAAAGCAAAGAGTTCGGACAATTTTGCCCCCTTCTTTTGCCAAAGTAAATTGACTTAAGGTTTAAAGTCAGGGGTTTGGTCCGGATTTTCTCCGACTCATATATCCCACCCCTCCCTGGATTTTTCCTATTCATGTATCATAGATCGGCAGAAAGATTTTCATTCCTTGCCCGTACTTTACTTTACCAGTATTTTACGTACCGCAGCAATGAAAAGTAAAATATATATTAAAATCAAAATAAAAGAAGGACCTAACTGTTATGTTCTACTACTAAATTAAATGGTATTTCTTGTTGTTTGATTTGTTACAGTTAGGAATGTTGGCGAATTAGGCGAAAGTATGGAAAGAGAGGGATTCGAACCCTCGGTAAACAAAAGCCTACATAGCAGTTCCAATGCTACGCCTTAAACCACTCGGCCATCTCTCCTACACAATGATTATGACTCATAAACCGAAGAAATAGCGAGACATTACTATAATTAATTCATATTTATATGAATACTTTCGATTTTTGTTTCGATAGGGATGACCAGCCCAAATAGACCGGATTAAATCAATGAATTTGAACGAATCCACTGATTGATTGATGGGTTTATGTTTTTTAGACCATGTATGATTAATGGATACTCTTCACCCATGGTTCTATTTCGATTTAGACGACAATTCCATAAAAATTCGAAAATTCCTTTCTAGTTTTAAAGTTCTCACTAACAAATCCTTTATCTCATCGATCTATTACAAATTCATGAATCATCCCGGGGATGTTTCTATTTGGTTGTATAGTGTATACTCGCTATGGACACAGGAAAAATAAACAGTTATTCTATTGATTTCCATCATAGAATGATTATTCGATTCTTTTTCCTTTACTCTTCTTTAGATCATAATTCAATCAAAATGATTTTTGACCTAATCGAAAAATTCCTTGATTCTTCCGCTTCGATGAAATTGGAATAGTTCCTATACTACTACATTTGTTTTGTATGAATTCGAACAGGATTCAACTATTTTATTTCTTATTGATTCTTGTTATTGATTTTTGAAAAAGGAGCAATTTGAGTATTTGGAATAATTGGAATAAAAAAAATTTTAAATATTAAAAAAATTAAGTAGTAGGAGAAGGTTCATTAAATTTATTTTGTTTGGAAATGAATCTGCTTTTATGTTATTTCGTACTGTAAAAATCCTTTGTTTGTGGGATCATTTTCCCCCAAAGAAAGGGTAATGAGAAGAATTATAGAATGGATTGATACCTATGCCTAGATCACGTATAAATGGAAATTTTATTGATAAGACCTTTTCAATTGTGGCCAATATCTTATTACGAATAATTCCGACAACTTCAGGAGAAAAAGAGGCATTTACTTATTACAGAGATGGTGTGATTTGATTCTTTTTTTTTTTTTTTTTAATTCAATTTTACTGCTTCTAGTTTTACGAAAAAGGCATACGATTTGAGATAGAAAGAAAAAATATTCTTATTCTATATTATTGAAATAAACTTCTATATTATTGAAATAAACCTACGCTTGTTGAAGGTGAAGTTTAGAAATAGAACAATTCCTTCTGTCGTGTATCCTCGATTGATGCAGCCTCAAATACTATGCTTCAGTTATCGATTTTAGTATTGAGCGAAAGGTTACACCTCTGTGTTCTGTATTACGGGTCAATCCTACTTCCTGGTAATATAGTATCAATAGGCGGCATAGGGGAAGAAGCACTACACCCAGCAATCGACAACACAAAAGCTTTGTTAAAAATTACCTACCTACTCCCCTCTCGTATCTGGATTGGGACTAACAAAAATGGTTGGGACAACAAATATCCATCTCGTTCGTACTTTGGTTATCCATATAACCATCGAAGACTGTTGAAGTGACTATTTCCTGGAAATTAGGAGGCGTTGAGGACAAAGGAATTGCTGGAGTTATCCTTTCTATTCAGTATCAAGACGTTTGATGTTAGTAAAAGCTCTTTCGAAAGAAGGTTGGCTAGATATTTTTTGTAAAAACGCTAGCCCCGCTCAGTCCATAATGAAAATATTGCACCCCTTTTTGATTCCATGTGTTTCTTATTCTCATTATGCATATTAAAGGAGGAGCCGTATGAGATGCAAATTTCACGTACGGTTCTGGAACGGAGATTCTTTGAATCGAATGACGACCGTAACGGATGTCAGCTCAATCCGAAGGAAATTATGCGGAAGCTTTACAGAATTATTATGAAGCTATGCGACTAGAAATCGATCCCTACGATCGAAGTTATATACTCTACAATATAGGCCTTATCCACACAAGTAATGGAGAACATACAAAAGCTTTAGAATATTATTTTAGGGCACTAGAACGAAACCCATTCTTACCCCAAGCTTTTAATAATATGGCGGTGATCTGTCATTACGTGCGACTATCTCCACTATAGAAAGAAAAAGGAAGACCAAATCTGCTAGTAAATACTAAAAAAAAAGCTCGCTACATCTGCATCGTCCAAAACGACGATTTTTATGAGCTGTAGCAAAGAAAGAAACTTCATATAAGTCAAAATATGAAGAAATAAGATATGCCTATATACCCTTTTTTAATGTCTATGGATAAAAAAAATCGAGAATTGATAGAGAGGAAGCACCGTAAAGATCTAGTAACGAGGTTTTGGGCCAATACATTAATAAAAGAACTGCTTACTTATGCCTATATATAAGATAGATAGAAGTTGGGAATTAACTTATGTAATAGAGTCGGTCCACTAAGGTATTGAGCGGCGGTGTAGGATCAGATCCCAAAGATAGTAAGTCTTTTCTTTCTTACCTATGGAAAGCCTTTTTCAAAGATTCTATATAAGTTTAGATATGAAAAAATTTCTATATGAAACCGAGATAGTTACCTTGCAGAAAATACTAACGATAGGAGTAAATACCTATGTATGCTTTATTCTTCCGCAGGTGGGAGAAAAGATAAAACTGATTATTAATCAAAATGAAAGTTTGAAACTCATGCGATTAACCTCTTTTGGTTACCCCGAAGAGTGGGATAGATCCATAAGAAATCTCATTCCGTTTTTCCCTTCGATTTGATAGGTAAAAAAAGGACACCAAAAGAATTGGCTGCGGAGCCGTATGAGGTAGGAAACTCTCAAGTACGGTTCTAAGGAAAGGAATTGACCCACCTATTCCGACCGGGGAGAACAGGCCATTCAACAGGGAGATTCTGAAATTGCGGAGGCTTGGTTCGATCAAGCCGCTGAGTATTGGAAACAGGCGATAACGCTTACTCCCGAGAATTATATTGAAGCACAAAATTGGTTGAGGATCACGGGGCGTTTCGAATAAAAAAATAAAAGTTTTTATTATTTCGAATTTTTTTATTTGTTAGAATTAATCTTGGTCCATTAGGTAAATAAAATGAAATCATTCTTTTGCGAAGAACCAATCAAAGAATTTCATTATATCCCTTCTCAGATCGTTCTAGTTTGTTTCGTAGGAATAAAGAATACACAGATACAGTACAGAATATATTTTTTTCTTATTAAAACAAATAAATTACTATAATATAGTATAATATAATTTTATATAATATAATTTTTTTTTAGAATAGAAAAAAATGGAATTCGAATACTAAATTATTTAATAATTGATAAGTATTTATCAATTAAATATTTCAAAATCAAAAATGAATAATAGAAATAAATTCTTATATTTTATTCTATTTCAAAAATATATATTCAAAATAGAATAAAATATAAGAATAAAATAGAA